AAGAGGGATTCACCGAAGAAGATCCTTCCCTTTTTTCGGAAGATTTTTCGGAAGATTTTTTGGAAGAAACTCCTTCCCTTTTTTCGGAAGATTTTTTGGAAAAAACTCCTTCCCTTTTTTCGGAAGATTTTTTGGAAGATTTTTCGGAAGATTTTTCGGAAGAAACTCCTTTCCTTTTTTCGGAAGAAAGGGAGGATCCGGACAAAATCGATGAAACGGAAAGGATCCGAGTGAATGGAAAGGACAAAACAAAGGATGAATTCCACTTTCACTTAACAGAAGAAGCTAAAGACCTCTTCTGGTTTGAAAAAACCCCTGTGAGTCTTCTTTTCGACTCTAAACGATGGAATCGCCCGTTGCGATATATAAAAAATTATCGATTCGAACATGCTGTAAGAAACGAAATGTCACAATATTTTTTTTATACATGTCAAAGTGATGGAAAACGAAGAATTTCTTTTACATATCCATCCAGTTTATCAGCTTTTTTTGAAATGCTACGACAAAAAATGTATTTTTATTTTTTTACAACAGAAAAATTCGTCTGTGATGAACTGGATAAATTCTTCTATGATGAACTGCACAATTATTATTGTTGGATTTATACCAACGAAAAAAAATGGAGGAGCCTAAGGAACGAGTTTAGGGATAGAATTGAAGCCCTAGACAGAGGATCTCCTTATCTGGATGTACTCGAAAAAAAGACTCGATTATGCAATAATAAAACTAAAGAAGAATACTTGCCTAAAATATATGATCCTCTCTTAAACGGATCCTATCGTGGAATAATTAAAAAATTTTTTTTACCTTCAATCCTAAATGAAATTGAAGTCAAAAATTCGATAGAGACAAATTTGATAAATAAACTCAATAAAGTTCATAGTATCCTTCTTTTTAGGGGTAAGGAACTTGATTTTGAAGAATTCTATCAGAAAGTGGAAGCGAAAGTAGCTATATTGGAAAAGAAATTGGTCCATCAAGTGGCCGATAAATTGGAAGATAAATTGGGAGAGACAATATATACATTGGATAAAAAATCAGTAGCAAGAGAATTGAGTCTTTTAATCGATGAATTTGCTGAAGAATCAATACCAAATTGGAAAGGACTTTCTTTATTTCCGGAACAAAGAGGAATTGATTCAGAAGATCCAGAAAAAGTTTTGAGATTTTTATTCGAAAAAGTCCTAATTGATCTCAGGATTCAAACAATATACGAGACAGCCATACTTCCTCCCATGGAAAACACAACCCGAAAAAAATCGATTGGAATAAAGAAAAAAGTCCCCCGATGGTCATACAAATTATTCAGCGAGGTAGAACAAATCGGAAAAACTGAAACAACGGAAGAGGGGGAAGAGTGGATAGTAGATCATCAAATTCGCTCGAGGAAAGCGAAACGTATAGTTCTTTTTACGCAGAGTCTAGCGAATACCGACCCTAGTATCAAAACTATGACGAAGCCTGATGAAATAGAAGAAGTGGATATGATAGATTATCCCTATGAAGCGGATTTTCGTCGAGACATAATCACTGGTTCTATGCGTGTTCAAAGACGTAAAACCCTTACGGGGAAAATGTTTCCCTTATATCCGTATTCCCCACTTTTTTTCGACAGAGTAGGATTTTCTTGGGATGTTCTTTTCGAACCATTCATATTATCAGTAATTGAGATTTCCGACCTAATACAAGACATTTTTAGAAAGGGTATAAAAGGAAGCGTAGCAAAAAGAATAAAGAGGTTGAAAAAAAAAAAAAAAATGTACATGGAGGAAAACAAAAGCTACGAAGAAATTCAAAAAGAAGTCAATGAAATGGAAAAGGGGCGGGACGGGCCGACGGAAATGGAACGAATAGACAGGACACAAGAAAAAAGATCAAACCTCTATGATGTCATTATTTATGCTCAGGCAATAAGAGCTTGTATTTTACTAATTCAGTCGAAGCTTCGAAAATCTATTGTATTACCTTCATTGATACTAGCTAAAAATATTGTCCGTTTCTTATTACGCCAAGAGTCCGAGTGGAAGCAGGATATAAGGGAGATGAATAGAGAAGTGCATCTTATATGCACCTATAAAGGTCTGCCAGTACTAGAAACAGGAAGAAACGGAATTTTTCCTCAAAACTGGGCCACAGAGGGTATACAAATAATGATAAGATTTCCTTTCCGTCTGAAACCTTGGCACCGATCTAAGATACGACCTTCTCGTCGGGATCCAAATCCAAAGCAGGAAAGTCTTGCTTCTTTTTTAACGATTTGGGGACTGGAAACTGACCGTCCTTTTGGTTCTCCTCTCGTAGGACTTGGTATTTTGTTTCGTTATTATTTTGGACCCCCTTTGAAAAAACTCCAAAAAGCAATTATAAAATGGAGTTTTCGAGCTCTAAAAAGTTTCAAAGAAAGAACAAAATTATTGTTTCTAAAGGTCCAAAAAGAACCAAAAAAATTGAGAGAGGATTCGAGTGAAATAAAAAAAGATTCTATAATCAATAATCAGATTATTCATGAATCATCCATTCAAACCCGATCTATGGATTGGACAAATTATTCACTGACAGAAATCAAAATTAAAGATCTGACTGATAGAACAAGCACAATCAGAAATCAAATAGAAAGAATTACAAAAGACAAGAAAAATGGATTTCGAACTCTAAAGATAAATATTAGTCCTAACAAAACAAGTTATGGTGCTCAAAAATTAGCATCACTAAAAAATTATTTTCAGATATTAAAAAGAAGAAATGATCGATTAATCCGTAAATCACATTATTTTATAAAATGGATCGTGGAAAGGGTATACACGGATATCCTTCTAGAGAGCTTTCCATATATCATTAATCATTTTACTAATAGTCTTTATAGGCCCATGATCATTATCAAACTTTTTCGTAAATTAAAAAAAAAAAAATTTTTTGATACAAAAGAGAAAAAGATAATTGAGCGTATTTCAACTATACAAAACAAACTTTCACCTTCTCATATTCGTCATAAGATTCAGACGAAGTCGGAGGTTTCTTTTAAATTATCCCTCGTGTCACAGGCCTATGTATTTTACAAATTATCACAAACCCAGGTTATTAACTTGTATAAGTTAAGATCTGTCCTTCAATATGACGGAGCGTCTTTATTTCTTAAGAATGAAATAAAAGATTATTTTCGAAGACAAGGAATAATTTCTTCCGAATTAAAGCATAAGAAACTTCAGAATTCTGGAATGAATCAATGGAAAAATTGGTTAAAGAGTCATTATCCATACGATTTATCTGGGCTAAAATGGTCTAAATTAGTACCGCAAAAATGGCGAAATAGAGTCAATCAACATTGTAGGGTTGAAAATAAAAATTTAACCAAACGGGATTCATCTGAAAGAGAGGAAAAGGTTTCGTTATTGCTAAATAAAAACGATCATTTTCAAAAAATGTCTAGATATGATCTTTTAGCATATCAATCGATTTTTTATGAAGATAAGAAGGACTCATATAATTACAACATACATAAACCGAAATTTGTTGATACGGGGGGGAGTATCCCTATTACTCATTTTATAAGAAAAGATTATTTTATGTATATAAAAAATCCAGATAGAAAATTTTTTGATACGAAAGGTCTTTTTTATCTCAAAATTCATAAAGATAAAGAAATCAATCCATCCAATCAAAAGGGTTTCTTTTCTTTTTTTGATTGGATGGGAATGAATGAAGAAAGACTAAATCGTCCTGTATCGAAGCCGATACCTTGGTTATTCCCACAATTTGAGTTATTTTTTAATGTATCTAAAATGAAACCCGGGTTTATACCAATTCATTCACTTCTTTTTCATTTTAATGAAGATGTTAGTCAAAATAAAAATATCACTAAAAATAAAAAGGGGGATCTTATACTATCAAATGAAAAAGAAAATAAATCTTTTGAATTAGAGAATCAAGAAGAAAAAAAAACCATAGGTCAAAGAGATCTCGCATCAGATGCCCAAAACCGAGGGAACCCTGAATCTGTTCTCTCAAATCAACAAAAATATATGGAAGAACTTTATACGAAATCAGATATTAAAATGGGTAGAACGAAAAATCAACCCAAAAGCATTTGGACTTGGGAAATAGACTTAAATGCGTTCATGAAAGGATCTTTTGCTTTGCAATTGAAATGGATGCTGAGTCCTTTGACTATGGAATTATTCGATTATGCGCTGTCCGTACTTGAATGGGAAAAGGAAAGCAGAATGACAACAAAGTTTGGTTTCGGCTTTATTAAGAAGGAGGAGTTAACTCTGGATCCAATGCTAATCCGGGATTTGAATCTTTCAAAAATCCTAAAAGAGGGAATATTTATTATCGAACCAGTTCGTATACCTGTAAAACATAATGTAGAATTTCTTATGTATCAAACCATAAGGATTTCTTTGGTTCATGAGATTAAACAAAAAAAGAATCAAAAAAGATACAGAGAAAATATGGATAAGAATCATTTTGAGGAATCGATTGCAAGACATCAAATGATGACGAAAAATGGAAACAAAAATCATTATGATTTGCTTGTTCCTGAAAATATTTTATCGTCTAGACGCCGTAGAGAACTGAGAATTCTAAGTTGTTTCAATTCAAGGAATAGTAATTGTGTGGATAAAAATGCAGTATTTTGCAATGGGAACAAGGTAAAAACCTGTGGTCAATTTTTGGATGAAAGCAAAGATCTTGATAGAGATAAAATGAAATTTATTAAATTAAAATTATTTCTTTGGCCCAATTATCGATTAGAAGATTTAGCTTGTATGAATCGCTATTGGTTTGATACTAATAATGGTAGTCGTTTCAGTATGTTAAGGATACATATGTATCCACGATTAAAAATTGATTGATGATACAATTGTCTTCCCCTACGATATATATATATCGGGTGGATAAATAGCTGCGCACATGCCTTGTCTTACATCCTTTTTTGATACATGAATACTAATTCAATGACGTATCAATTAGATCAGAAAATGAATCAATAAGGAAATTCGGATTGATTCTTGTGTATACCAGATCAAAATACCTCGCATTATTATTACTGATCAGTAAAATTCATATTCGTAAAATAAAAATAGTAAATTAAGAAAAAAATTGACGCAATACGAAATGAAATTATATATATATTTATTTATGGATTTCTAAAGTTATGACAAAAAATTCACTCATGGAAGTTAGTTTGCAAGAAGAAAAGAAGGGATCTGTTACATTTCAAGTATTCTGTTTCACCAATAAGATACGGCGCCTTACTTCACATTTAGAATTACACAAAAAAGACTATTCATCGCAAAGAGGTCTACGAAAAATTTTGGGAAAACGTCAACGACTTCTGGCTTATTTTTCAAAAAAAGATGAAATAAGGTATAAAGAATTAATCAGCCAATTGAATATTCGAGCGATAAAAAAACGTTAATTTGTATAATTTTGTCTTTGATTTATTCGATCTTCAATTTTGATGAACTTCTTTTTGTTTTCAGCAATTCATGAAAGAATAAATATGTAAAAAACTTATGACTGGACCAGTTACAAGAAAAGATCTAATGATAGTCAATATGGGGCCTCACCACCCATCAATGCATGGCGTTCTTCGACTCATTGTTACTTTAGATGGTGAAGATGTTATTGATTGTGAACCAATAGTAGGTTATTTGCACAGAGGCATGGAAAAAATTGCGGAAAACCGAACAATTATACAATATTTGCCTTATGTAACCCGTTGGGATTATTTAGCTACTATGTTTACAGAAGCAATAACTATAAATGCACCAGAACAGTTAGGAAATATTCAAGTACCTAAAAGAGCTAGCTATATCCGAGTTATTATGTTGGAGTTGAGTCGGATAGCTTCTCATTTATTATGGCTAGGGCCTTTTATGGCGGATATTGGTGCACAGACCCCTTTCTTCTACATTTTCAGAGAAAGAGAGTTGATATATGATCTATTCGAAGCTGTCACTGGCATGAGAATGATGCATAATTTTTTTCGTATCGGAGGAGTCGCTGCCGATTTACCTTATGGCTGGATAGATAAATGCTTAGATTTTTGTGAGTATTTTTTAACAGCAATTGCTGAATATCAAAAGCTTATTACGCGAAATCCTATTTTTTTAGAACGAGTCGAAGGAGTGGGCATTATTAGCGGAGAAGAGGCAATAAATTGGGGGTTGTCAGGACCGATGTTACGAGCTTCCGGAATACAATGGGATCTTCGTAAAGTTGATCGTTATGAATGTTATGACGAATTGGATTGGGAAGTTCAATGGCAAAAGGAAGGCGATTCATTAGCTCGTTATTTAATCCGAATTGGCGAAATGGTGGAATCTGTAAAAATTATTCAGCAAGCTCTAGAAGGCATTCCGGGGGGGCCCTATGAGAATTTAGAAATCCGACGCTTTAATAGAGTAAAAGATACTGAGTGGAATAATTTTGAATATAGATTCATTAGTAAAAAGCCCGCCCCGACCTTTGAGTTATCGAGACAAGAACTTTATGTAAGAGTCGAAGCTCCAAAGGGAGAATTAGGAATTTATTTAATAGGAGATCAAAGTTCTTTTCCATGGAGATGGAAAATCCGCCCGCCCGGTTTTATCAATTTGCAAATTCTTCCTCAGTTAGTTAAAAGAATGAAATTGGCTGATATTATGACAATACTAGGTAGCATAGATATCATTATGGGAGAAATTGATCGTTGAAATGATAATTGAGACAACAGGAGTACAAGCTATCAATTCTTTTTCCATATTGGAATCCTTAAAAGAAGTCTATGGAACTATATGGATGCTTGTACCTATTTTGATTCTTATTTTGGGAATAACAATAGGTGTACTAGTAATTGTGTGGTTAGAAAGAGAAATATCCGCAGCAATACAACAACGTATTGGACCTGAATATGCCGGCCCCCTGGGAATTCTTCAAGCTCTAGCAGATGGAACAAAACTACTTTTCAAAGAAAACCTTCTTCCAGCAAGAGGGGATAAGAGTTTATTTAGTGTTGGGCCCTCCATAGCAGTCATATCGATTTTACTAAGTTATTCGGTAATTCCTTTTAGCAATCGGCTTATTTTAGTCGATCTCAGCAATGGCGTTTTCTTATGGATCGCCATTTCAAGTATTGCTCCCATTGGGCTTCTTATGTCAGGATATGGATCAAATAATAAATATTCCTTTTTAGGCGGTCTACGGGCTGCTGCCCAATCTATTAGTTATGAAATACCATTAACTCTATGCGTGTTATCAATATCTCTACGTGTGATTCGGTGAGGCATAAATTTCCACAAATTTTTCTTTCGAGAGCTTTCTAAGAATGAACTAAAATACATTAAATTAAATAGAGAACTTTCTTTTTTTTTTCAACCTTCGGATTGATGAACTAAACCAGATAGTTAGATGAGTGAAAGAAAACAGCTTCAAAATTCGCAGTAAAAAGATTAAGTCTCATTTCCTGTGTACAAGAATTATGCCAAAGTAAATATAAGTAAATAGAAGCAGTAAAGAAAACCTATTTACCCCAAGACTGATGGATTAGTTATCATGACTTGAAGCGGGTTAAACAGATTCATCCTTTGGAGTTCGTGCTATCGTTTATATGTATTACTATATATGACATGATACGAACTGTCGAAAAGATTGAGCAAAATTGAGTGGATGGTTAGGAACACCAAGATACACAAAGGGTTAGTAATAGAGACTTTCTAAGTTATATAAGTTATCGAAAAAATTCCACATAAACGAAATAGTAATTGGGGCTTTAAATTAGTAGAAACGATCAAGTAGTACTCCCCCAAATTCCGATCCAGAGTATATTGCTATCCACTGATAAAATGAATGACTATCAGGAACGAATTAATCCTTTACTTCCTTTTTTTGCTAAATAAAGGAATAAAAAATAGAAAGAATCCAATTGTAAAATTTCTGATTATTCCTATAACTCTATTAAGTAAGAAAACTACATTTCATGTCAATTTTTTTTGTAATCAAAAAGGCTAGGGTCAAATATCTATTAATATTTCTAAAAAGAATATTTTCTAAAGGGTTTAAGGCTCAAAAAAACGTAAAATGTATAAAATGAAAATTTCTAATATATATAAATTAAAATAAAAAAGTAAAGGATGAGATCAATTCAGAAGCCCTTTAGTATAGCAGACAGAATTCCATTGGTCTAATTAGGGACCTTTCGATCACTTGTGACTCTATCTATCCTACAATAATATCAAGATTAAAGAATATCGAAGCAGTCTTTAGATTTACGCGAGACCCTTGAGGAGCCGTATGAGGTGAAAATCTCATGTACGGTTCTGTAATAGCGATGATAAATGAGATCTTATCACCGACTAGAATTATCTAATAGTTTAAGTACAGTTGATATAGTTGAAGCACAGTCCAAATATGGTTTGTGGGGATGGAATTTGTGGCGTCAACCTATAGGATTTCTAGTTTTTATAATTTCTTCTCTAGCCGAATGTGAAAGATTGCCCTTTGATTTACCGGAAGCAGAAGAAGAATTAGTAGCAGGTTATCAAACAGAATATTCAGGTATTAAATTTGGTTTATTTTATGTTGCTTCCTATCTAAATCTACTCGTTTCTTCATTATTTGTAACAGTTCTTTACTTGGGAGGCTGGAATTTCTCTATTCCGTACATATTTGTTACTGACCTTTTTGGAATAAATGCAAGCGATGGAGTCTTTGAAACAACAATTGGTATTTTCATTACACTAGCGAAAACTTTTTTGTTCTTGTTCATTTCTATCACAACAAGATGGACCTTACCGAGACTGAGAATGGACCAATTATTAAATCTTGGATGGAAATTTCTTTTACCTATTTCTTTAGGTAATTTATTATTAACAACTTCTTCCCAACTCCTTTCACTATAATAATATATATAATAAATATAAGTAAAATCGAATCTTTTCTATTCACTAGTAATTAGATTAATAACCTGTTCCAAACAAGAAAAAGAAACAAACAAAAAATTTTTATCGAAATTTAGGATATGTTCCCTATGGTAACTGGGTTCCTGAATTATGGTCAACAAACGGTACGAGCAGCTAGGTACATTGGTCAAGGTTTTCTGATTACCTTATCCCATGCGAATCGGTTACCTGTAACTATTCAATACCCTTATGAAAAATTGATTACATCAGAACGCTTTCGTGGCCGAATCCACTTTGAATTCGATAAATGCATTGCTTGTGAGGTATGTGTTCGTGTATGCCCTATAGATCTACCTGTTGTAGATTGGAAATTGGAAACTGATATTCGAAAGAAACGACTGCTTAATTATAGTATTGATTTCGGAATCTGTATATTTTGTGGTAACTGCGTTGAGTATTGTCCGACAAATTGTTTATCTATGACTGAAGAATATGAGCTTTCTACGTATGATCGTCATGAATTAAATTATAATCAAATTGCCTTAGGACGTTTACCAATATCAATAATTGACGATTACACAATTCGAACTATCTTAAATTGGCCTCAATTCAATCAAAAAGAAATATCTTGAGAAAGTAAAAAGTTTTTTTATTACAAAGGTTGTTATAAAAATTTAACCTATTTTTTCTTTGTGAATAACGAAACTTAAAATAACACCTATTGATCTGATTAGGTCATGAAAATTTCAGATTTACTTGGGATTTTTTCTGTAATGATTTCAACTAGATTCGAACTATCCTGTTAGATAAGGAATTCAATTTGTACACTAACTATCCCTACATTAATTCGCATCCATTAGAATCGCATCCAATTCGGAATGTGTATTAAGGCAATCAACTTAACTTATTTTATCCTGGTCAGTTCAATAAGATCATGAAAGAGTCTGATTTTTTATATCTTTTTTTCATAGAATGGATTTACCTGGACCAATACACGATTTTCTTTTAGTCTTTTTGGGATCAGGTCTTATATTAGGAGGCCTCGGGGTGGTATTATTTACCAATCCCATTTTTTCTGCTTTTTCGTTAGGATTGGTTCTTGTTTGTGTATCTTTATTCTATATTTTAGCAAACTCTCAATTTGTAGCTTCTGCACAACTCCTTATTTACGTAGGAGCTATAAATGTTTTAATCATATTTGCTGTAATGTTCATCAACGGGTTAGAATATGACCAAAATTTCCGCCTTTGGACTCTTGGAGACGGAATTACTTTGTTAATTTGTACCAGTATTTTTGTTTTATTAATTACTACTATTCTAAATACATCGTGGTACGGAATTATTTGGACTACAAAATTAAACCAGATTATAGAACAGGATTTGATAAATAATAGTCAACAAATTGGTATTCATTTATCAACAGATTTTTTTCTCCCATTTGAACTCATTTCGATAATTCTTTTAGTTGCGTTGATCGGTGCAATTGCCGTGGCCCGCCAATAAGATTAAAAATCTTTCAAATTAAACGCGTCACTCCAAATCAAACTTGATTCTTTTTCTCTTTTTTCATATCTATTTCTGTTCAAGTCAAATAGAATTGATGTATAATATAAAATATGAATGTCAATCTATTACGAAAATATTTCTTTGCTCTGTATTTGTTTGGTATATTCGAGTGAATGTTATTTTTTTCATATTGAACTGAATCAAGATTGATAAGGAGTTGCTCAATGATGCTCGAACATGTACTTGTTTTGAGTGCCTATTTATTTTCTATCGGTATCTATGGATTAATCACAAGCCGAAATTTAGTTAGAGCTCTTATGTGTCTTGAACTTATATTGAATGCGGTTAATCTGAATTTTGTAACGTTTTCTGATTTTTTTGATAGTCGTCAACTAAAAGGAAATATTTTCTCCATCTTTGTTATAGCTATTGCAGCCGCTGAAGCAGCTATTGGACTGGCTATTGTTTCCGCAATTTATCGTAACAGAAAATCAACTCGTATTAATCAAGCGAATTTGTTGAATAAGTAGTATTAATATTATAGAAATTTGAAGAGTTATAAATTCAAATTAGATTTGAGATTCTCAAATCTATAGATATAGAATCTCCAAAATCTAAAAAAGCAAAGTATTTTTGACCTCCTTTCTAAACCAACACAGAAATAAGTTAATTCGACAAGTTCTGGTGAATCATCGATTCGTCTGGTCTTTGCATATGTAATTCGTTTACATACAATACAGGGTTATACTAGATCGAAACTAACGAGATTAAAAAAAAGTATAGATCCAATGTCACATTCAGTAAAGATTTATGATACATGTATAGGATGTACTCAATGTGTCCGAGCCTGCCCCACAGATGTATTAGAAATGATACCTTGGGACGGGTGTAAAGCTAAACAAATAGCTTCCGCCCCAAGAACAGAGGACTGTGTTGGTTGTAAGAGATGTGAATCCGCATGTCCAACCGATTTTTTGAGTGTTCGAGTTTATTTATGGCATGAAACAACTCGTAGTATGGGTCTAGCTTATTGATACGTTCCAGAAAATTCCACTTTAATCTTTTGTTTACCGACAAAAACCCGCGCTCGAAATAAAGAATATATATCTTATTTTGTTCTTATTCGAGTACGGGTTTTTTAGTCCAAGTGTATTTTGTCTTTACCACGAATTTTTTTCCTTGGTTAACCTTAATTGTAGTTTTACCCATATTTGCGAGTTTATTACTATTTTTCCTCCCCCATAGGGGTAATAAGGTAATTCGATGGTATACTATGTGTATATGTATATTAGAATTCCTCTTAACAATCTATGTATTCTGTTATCATTTCCAACCAGACGACCCATTAATACAATTGGCTGAAGATTATAACTGGATTCGCTTTTTTGATTTCCACTGGAGATTGGGAATTGATGGGCTTTCTATAGGACCCGTTTTACTCACTGGATTCATCACGACTTTAGCGACTTTAGCGGCTTGGCCGGTTACTCGGGATTCCCGATTATTCCATTTCTTGATGTTAGCAATGTATAGCGGTCAAATAGGATTATTTTCTTCTCGAGACCTTTTACTTTTTTTTCTAATGTGGGAATTAGAATTAATTCCCGTTTATCTACTTTTATCCATATGGGGAGGAAAGAAACGTCTATACTCAGCTACAAAGTTTATTTTGTACACTGCAGGGGGTTCCGTTTTTTTATTACTGGGAGTTTTGGGTATCGGGTTATATGGTTCTAATGAACCAACATTAAATTTTGAAACATTAGCTAACCAATCGTATCCGGTGGGATTGGAAATAATATTCTATATTGGATTCCTTATTGCTTTTGCTGTAAAATCGCCGATTATACCTCTACATACATGGTTGCCAGATACCCATGGAGAAGCACATTATAGTACTTGTATGCTTTTAGCTGGAATCCTATTAAAAATGGGAGCATATGGGTTGGTTCGGATCAATATGGAATTATTACCTCACGCGCATTCTTTTTTTTCTCCTTGGTTGATGATAGTGGGTACAATGCAAATAATCTATGCAGCTTCAGCATCTCCGGGGCAGCGTAATTTAAAAAAAAGAATAGCATATTCCTCTGTATCTCATATGGGTTTCATAATTATAGGAATTAGTTCTATAACTGATACGGGATTCAACGGGGCCATTTTACAAATAATCTCTCATGGATTTATTGGTGCTGCTCTTTTTTTCCTAGCAGGAACGAGTTATGATAGAATACGTCTTGTTTATCTCGACGAAATTGGCGGAATAGCCATTTCAATGCCAAAAATATTCACACTTTTCAGTACTTTTTCGATGGCTTCCCTGGCGTTACCGGGCATGAGCGGTTTTTTTGCCGAATTAATAGTCTTTTTTGGAATAATCACCAGCCAAAAAATTTTTTTCATGTCAAAAGTCCTAATTACTTTTGGCATGGCAATTGGAATGATATTAACTCCTATTTATTTATTATCTATGTTACGCCAAATGTTCTATGGATACAAGTTATTAAATAATGCAACCTCTTCGTTTTTTGATTCCGGTCCGCGAGAGTTATTTGTTTCACTCGTTATCTTTCTACCAGTAATAGGTATTGGCATTTACCCAGATTTCGTTCTCTCACTATCAGTTGAAAAGGTAGAAGTTGTTCTATCCAATTTTTTTTATAGATAGTTTTCATTTGAAACTTTTTTTATGTAAGACAAAAACGAATTAATTAGAATTTAAATCGGACAGTTTGACGTTTGTGAGAACCATTTGAATCACTGTATTACTCGATTGAAATGGTTCTCGACGAGACTTGCTTTTATATATGGGATATACCGCGTCCTGGAGTTGTACTTGTCAGGTTGGGTCCTTTCTTCAATTTAGGTGCTTTTTAGTAGAAATGAACCATAACTATGTAATCCGATTCCTAATAAATTGACCCCAAAATAGCATATCCAAATAATAAGAAATCCTAGAGAAGCCACAATTGCAGAATTTTCACTTTTCAAATTTATATTTGTTTTAATATGTAAATAAATTGCAAATACGGTCCAAGTAATAAAAGCCCACGTTTCCTTTGGGTCCCAATTCCAATATGAACCCCAAGCTTCATTAGCCCATACTGCTCCTGAAAGAATACCTATGGTTAAAAAGAGAAATCCTAAACTAATAACACGGGAACTCCAATGATCGAATTGTTCAATTAACTGGTACCTATAAAAATTCCTAAGAGAAAAGAGATAGGTATTTTGTAAAATATTGTTTTCTTCGTTGATGTATTGGATCTTCCCAAAGAACAAAGACTCGTTTAATAAAAATTTTTTTTTACCAACAAGGCTTATATTGTTTTGAAATGTAATGACTAGAAGGGCTACTGATAATAATGATCCGCATAAAAGGGCGGCATAGGCCAATATCATCATACTTACATGCATCATTAACCACTGGGATTGAAGAGCAGGTACTAATATTGTCGATTGCTTCATTTGAGCTAAAAAGCCCGAAGTAGCAAAGCCTTGGGTAAAAATAGCGCCGGATGCTGTTATTGCATTTACAATTTTTTTAAGGTTTTTAAAATAAGGAATCATATGAATAATATAAAAACTCCACGAAAGGAAGATTAATGATTCATATAAATCACTTAACGGGAAATGCCCTGAAAAAATCCAACGAATACCTAATAATCCTGTTATACAGGAAAAACTAAGTAACATCCCCTTTTCTAATGAATCGTTTAGTTCTACTATTTCGTTGACTACTAAAGTTATTAAATGAATTGTAATTACAATTGAAACGAGCGAAAAGGAAATATGATTGAAAAGGTGCTCCAAAGTAAAAAATATCATAAGAATATCATAAGAATATAGATATAAAGAAAAGAGATCCCTCAATTCCAAATCGTGAAATAGAAATTAAGAATGAAAGTCATTTTGTTGTTATTATTCTTTTTTCTAGGACTATTTAATTAGCTTTTAGAATTTGGAAAAGACTGTGCCGCTACTCGGACTCGAACCGAGACGCTCTAGCACTGCTTCCTAAGAGCAGCGTGTCTACCAATTTCACCATAGCGGCTTGTTTGAAATCATAATAGCCTTTTTCTCTGTAATCGTCGAGATTGAAAGAGTGATTCCAACGGCTCTTTTTTTATAAAACATTCCAAATTTTTTCTAAGGAATAGGAATATATACAATAGCATTTTTGAGAAAGTTCTAAAGATATATTTTTCTTTTCCAAGAAAAAATCTTCGTACATAATATCCCACAAAATTTAGATTGAAAAAAAACTTATTTATTTTTTTATTGGAATAGAAATAAAAAAAGTAAACATAAAAAAAATATAGAAAAATTCAGAAAGATAATGAATCCAGGAGGGAAAGGTTTTAATAAAATGAATTCTATTATCTATTAAGGATCCCTTTTTGTCTAAAGATTTTTTGGTTCTTCCATAGATCTAAAACAAACTTTAATTTTCTATTGGCTATTGGGACCGGACGGTTGATGGGGAAAGTAAGAATCCCCATCCCATAAATGATAAAATATACTCAAAAATACTAAAAGAAGGGTAGTGAAATCCTCTAGTTTTCAAACAAAAAAGTATCGTATAAAGTAGGTTTACATATCATAATAGAGAAGCAGGATCTATTTCATGTTGATTAATTCAACAAAAAATAAATGATTGCTTTTTTCGACTTTTTTTTTAGGAATAGAAATACTAAAGGAAATTTTGTAGAAGTTTTTTTGAATCAGATCAATTCAGATTATTCTAAGATTTGATTACTTATTTTTCGTATAAAAAAACTTTTCGAAGTCCCGGTAGAAAGAGATTTTGCTAATGCAAAGGCTTTTAATGCTGCTGAATATCCTTTTCTTTTCCAAAAATTTTTACGAATACGCTTTTTGGAAATTGAAGTACGCTTTTTTGGAACTGCCATTCAAAAATGAATAAATAGGTTATTCACTGTTCTAGTTGGATGTGAAAGACATCTAGTATTCAAAGCAAAGGAATCTTTCTATCCTATTTTTTTAGTTATAGGTCTTTTTTTTTATTCTAAGTCTAAGTTTTTTTATAAAATATCTCAAAAAATTTGGAAATATATGAAAATAACCTAGCAGATTATGAGAGACTCCCCTTGGTCTTATTCCAATTTCTATTTATCGAATACGATGTACCATAAGAAAATCAATAAGCAAATTTTAGACTTCTATTTCTGTTTATTTTTGTTATGTGACTTTTCTTTTTTTATTGAAACGAGACTCGTTATTTAGTTAGAGTAGACATGATTTGATATGCTTTTATCAATTTTTTAGTTTTATTTTATGTAAAGTCGAAAGTAAAGTAAAGTCTTGGCTAGCATAGAAAAAGAGAAATATGCTTTATTGTTATTGAAAATTGAAATAGAAGACAATCGACCAAAGTGTTTTTTTGCAGAGAACTAATAACTTAACCGATTCCGAATAAAAAAATTAAAAGAGTTTCGAGTTTTTAACTTAAATTAGATTATGAATATGAGTAGATCTTGTGATTCATATCAGTATCAGACTTACATACTTTTTGTCTAATTTTTGATCTTTTTTCTATTTATAGGTTTATCAAAAGAATAATGAATGGTATCAATTTTGGATATTTTCCATATTCATAGGTTAATTAATAGCTAAGTATTTACTTTCACTAAAAACTATTCGGTTATTTGACCAATTAGAACTTCTTGAGTTGAATATTAATAAATATAAAAATGCTTATTCTAAGAATTTCGCTTTTAAAAAGAAAAAAATTCTATTATCACATATCTTAATTTTTTTATTGACCTCCTTCGAAAGAGGTAAAAGTCGGGAAATCGAAAATCAAATTTTATTTTTTATGGAACATATCTACCAAAATGCATGGATCATACCTTTTATTCCACTTACAGTTCCTTTGTTAATCGGAGCGGGACTTCTTCTTTTTCCGAAGACAACAAAAAATCTTAGACGTATGTGGGCTTTTCCTAGTATTTTGTTGTTAACTATAGTTATGATTTTTTCAATTAAATTATCTATTAATCAAATAAATAGCAGTTCGAGCTATCAAGCTGTATGGTCTTGGACCATCAATAATGATTTTTCTTTAGAGTTCGGTTACTTGGTTGATCCGCTTACTTCTATTATGTTAATGTTAATTACTACTGTTGGGATTCTAGTTCTTATTTATAGTGACAATTATATGTGTCATGATCAAGGATATTTGAGATTCTTTGCTTATCTTAGTTTTTTCAATACTTCTATGCTTGGCTTAGTTACTAGTTCAAATTTAATACAAATTTATATTTTTTGGGAATTAGTTGGAATGTGTTCATATCTATTAATTGGTTTTTGGTTTACACGACCTGCTGCAGCAAATGCTTGTCAAAAAGCATTTGTAACTAATCGTGTAGGGGATTTTGGTTTATTATTAGGCATTTTAGGTCTTTATTGGCTAACAGGCAGTTTCGAATTTCACGATTTGTTCGAAATATTCAATACCGTGATTTATAATAATGAAGCCCATTTTTTAGTTGGAACTGTATGTACTTTCTTATTATTTTCTGGTGCAATTGCCAAATCCGCCCAATTTCCTCTTCATGTATGGTTACCGGATGCTATGGAGGGACCTACTCCTATTTCGGCTCTTATACATGCTGCTACGATGGTAGCTGCGGGGATTTTTCTTGTCGCTCGCCTTTTTCCTCTTTTGATAGCCATTCCAGCCATACTAAATCTAATCGCTTTAATAGGTATAATAACAGTACTTTTAGGAGCTACTTTAGCTCTTGCCCAAAAAGACATTAAGAGAAGTTTAGCTTATTCTACAATGTCTCAATTGGGATATATGATGTTAGCTCTAGGTATGGGGTCTTATCGAGCTGCTTTATTCCATTTGATCACGCATGCTTACTCAAAAGCATTGTTGTTTTTAGGATCTGGATCTATTATTCATTCTATGGAAGCGATTGTTGGGTATTCTCCAGATAAAAGTCAGAATATGGTTTTTATGGGAGGTTTAAAAAAACATGTGCCAATCACAAAAACTGCTTTTTTTGTAGGTACACTTTCTCTTTCTGGTATTCCGCCTCTTGCTTGTTTTTGGTCCAAAGATGAAATTCTTAATGATACTTGGTTGTATTCACCAACTTTCGCAATTATAGCCTGGGCTACAGCAGGATTAACTGCATTTTATATGTTTCGCATCTATTTACTTATGTTTGAGGGTCATTTAAACGTTCATTTTCAAAATTACAACGGAAAAAAAAGTAGCTCCTTCTATTCAATATCTTTATGGGGTCAAGATGGACTGAAATTCATTAACAACAATTTTCGTTTAGTAACTTTGTTACCAATAAAAAATAACGAAAGTTTTTCTAAGAATTTACACGAAAATAGAAAAAAACCAATACGATCCTTTATTTTTATTAAAAATAGTGACAATAAAAAAATTGCACCGTATCCTCATGAATCGGATAATACTATGTTATTCCCTCTGCTTATATTAATTTTTTTTACTTTGTTCATTGGATTCCTAGGAATTCCTTTCCCTTTCAATCAAGAAGGCATAGGTTTGGATATATTGTCCAAATGGTTAACCCCATCTATAACTCTTTTACATCAAAAATTGAATAATGAAAATTTTTTTGATTGGTCTGAATTTGTGTTAAACGCAACCCTTTCGGTTAGTATAGCTTATTCTGGAATAGTTATAGCGTCTTTTTTCTATAAACCTATTTATTCGTCGTTACAAAATTTTGCCTTAATTAATTTTTTTGCCAAAAGGTATCTAAATAGGATTTTTTCGGACCAAATTCAAAATGTAATATATGATTGGTCCCATCATCGTGGTTACATAGATGCTTTTTATACAACATATGTAATTCGCAGTGTACGAGGGTTGTCCCAACTAGTTAATTTTTTTGATAGGCGGGTAATTGATGGAATTCCAAATGGATTGGGTGTTGCAAGTTTTTTTCTAGGAGAAGGTCTCAAGTCTGTAGGCGGGGGACGCATTTCTTCTTACCTTTTTTTGTATTTATTCTATGCGTCAATTTTTTTCTTAATTTACTATTTTTATTTTACGAATATGAATTTTACTGATCAGTAATAATAATGCGAGGTATTTTGATCTGGTATACACAAGAATCAATCCGAATTTCCTTATTGATTCATTTTCTGATCTAATTGATACGTCATTGAATTAGTATTCATGTATCAAAAAAGGATGTAAGACAAGGCATGTGCGCAGCTATTTATCCACCCGATATATATATATCGTAGGGGAAGACAATTGTATCATCAATCAATTTTTAATCGTGGATACATATGTATCCTTAACATACTGAAACGACTACCATTATTAGTATCAAACCAATAGCGATTCATACAAGCTAAATCTTCTAATCGATAATTGGGCCAAAGAAATAATTTTAATTTAATAAATTTCATTTTATCTCTATCAAGATCTTTGCTTTCATCCAAAAATTGACCACAGGTTTTTACCTTGTTCCCATTGCAAAATACTGCATTTTTATCCACACAATTACTATTCCTTGAATTGAAACAACTTAGAATTCTCAGTTCTCTACGGCGTCTAGACGATAAAATATTTTCAGGAACAAGCAAATCATAATGATTTTTGTTTCCATTTTTCGTCATCATTTGATGTCTTGCAATCGATTCCTCAAAATGATTCTTATCCATATTTTCTCTGTATCTTTTTTGATTCTTTTTTTGTTTAATCTCATGAACCAAAGAAATCCTTATGGTTTGATACATAAGAAATTCTACATTATGTTTTACAGGTATACGAACTGGTTCGATAATAAATATTCCCTCTTTTAGGATTTTTGAAAGATTCAAATCCCGGATTAGCATTGGATCCAGAGTTAACTCCTCCTTCTTAATAAAGCCGAAACCAAACTTTGTTGTCATTCTGCTTTCCTTTTCCCATTCAAGTACGGACAGCGCATAATCGAATAATTCCATAGTCAAAGGACTCAGCATCCATTTCAATTGCAAAGCAAAAGATCCTTTCATGAACGCATTTAAGTCTATTTCCCAAGTCCAAATGCTTTTGGGTTGATTTTTCGTTCTACCCATTTTAATATCTGATTTCGTATAAAGTTCTTCCATATATTTTTGTTGATTTGAGAGAACAGATTCAGGGTTCCCTCGGTTTTGGGCATCTGATGCGAGATCTCTTTGACCTATGGTTTTTTTTTCTTCTTGATTCTCTAATTCAAAAGATTTATTTTCTTTTTCATTTGATAGTATAAGATCCCCCTTTTTATTTTTAGTGATATTTTTATTTTGACTAACATCTTCATTAAAATGAAAAAGAAGTGAATGAATTGGTATAAACCCGGGTTTCATTTTAGATACATTAAAAAATAACTCAAATTGTGGGAATAACCAAGGTATCGGCTTCGATACAGGACGATTTAGTCTTTCTTCATTCATTCCCATCCAATCAAAAAAAGAAAAGAAACCCTTTTGATTGGATGGATTGATTTCTTTATCTTTATGAATTTTGAGATAAAAAAGACCTTTCGTATCAAAAAATTTTCTATCTGGATTTTTTATATACATAAAATAATCTTTTCTTATAAAATGAGTAATAGGGATACTCCCCCCCGTATCAACAAATTTCGGTTTATGTATGTTGTAATTATATGAGTCCTTCTTATCTTCATAAAAAATCGATTGATATGCTAAAAGATCATATCTAGACATTTTTTGAAAATGATCGTTTTTATTTAGCAATAACGAAACCTTTTCCTCTCTTTCAGATGAATCCCGTTTGGTTAAATTTTTATTTTCAACCCTACAATGTTGATTGACTCTATTTCGCCATTTTTGCGGTACTAATTTAGACCATTTTAGCCCAGATAAATCGTATGGATAATGACTCTTTAACCAATTTTTCCATTGATTCATTCCAGAATTCTGAAGTTTCTTATGCTTTAATTCGGAAGAAATTATTCCTTGTCTTCGAAAATAATCTTTTATTTCATTCTTAAGAAATAAAGACGCTCCGTCATATTGAAGGACAGATCTTAACTTATACAAGTTAATAACCTGGGTTTGTGATAATTTGTAAAATACATAGGCCTGTGACACGAGGGATAATTTAAAAGAAACCTCCGACTTCGTCTGAATCTTATGACGAATATGAGAAGGTGAAAGTTTGTTTTGTATAGTTGAAATACGCTCAATTATCTTTTTCTCTTTTGTATCAAAAAATTTTTTTTTTTTTAATTTACGAAAAAGTTTGATAATGATCATGGGCCTATAAAGACTATTAGTAAAATGATTAATGATATATGGAAAGCTCTCTAGAAGGATATCCGTGTATACCCTTTCCACGATCCATTTTATAAAATAATGTGATTTACGGATTAATCGATCATTTCTTCTTTTTAATATCTGAAAATAATTTTTTAGTGATGCTAATTTTTGAGCACCATAACTTGTTTTGTTAGGACTAATATTTATCTTTAGAGTTCGAAATCCATTTTTCTTGTCTTTTGTAATTCTTTCTATTTGATTTCTGATTGTGCTTGTTCTATCAGTCAGATCTTTAATTTTGATTTCTGTCAGTGAATAATTTGTCCAATCCATAGATCGGGTTTGAATGGATGATTCATGAATAATCTGATTATTGATTATAGAATCTTTTTTTATTTCACTCGAATCCTCTCTCAATTTTTTTGGTTCTTTTTGGACCTTTAGAAACAATAATTTTGTTCTTTCTTTGAAACTTTTTAGAGCTCGAAAACTCCATTTTATAATTGCTTTTTGGAGTTTTTTCAAAGGGGGTCCAAAATAATAACGAAACAAAATACCAAGTCCTACGAGAGGAGAACCAAAAGGACGGTCAGTTTCCAGTCCCCAAATCGTTAAAAAAGAAGCAAGACTTTCCTGCTTTGGATTTGGATCCCGACGAGAAGGTCGTATCTTAGATCGGTGCCAAGGTTTCAGACGGAAAGGAAATCTTATCATTATTTGTATACCCTCTGTGGCCCAGTTTTGAGGAAAAATTCCGTTTCTTCCTGTTTCTAGTACTGGCAGACCTTTATAGGTGCATATAAGATGCACTTCTCTATTCATCTCCCTTATATCCTGCTTCCACTCGGACTCTTGGCGTAATAAGAAACGGACAATATTTTTAGCTAGTATCAATGAAGGTAATACAATAGATTTTCGAAGCTTCGACTGAATTAGTAAAATACAAGCTCTTATTGCCTGAGCATAAATAATGACATCATAGAGGTTTGATCTTTTTTCTTGTGTCCTGTCTATTCGTTCCATTTCCGTCGGCCCGTCCCGCCCCTTTTCCATTTCATTGACTTCTTTTTGAATTTCTTCGTAGCTTTTGTTTTCCTCCATGTACATTTTTTTTTTTTTTTTCAACCTCTTTATTCTTTTTGCTACGCTTCCTTTTATACCCTTTCTAAAAATGTCTTGTATTAGGTCGGAAATCTCAATTACTGATAATATGAATGGTTCGAAAAGAACATCCCAAGAAAATCCTACTCTGTCGAAAAAAAGTGGGGAATACGGATATAAGGGAAACATTTTCCCCGTAAGGGTTTTACGTCTTTGAACACGCATAGAACCAGTGATTATGTCTCGACGAAAATCCGCTTCATAGGGATAATCTATCATATCCACTTCTTCTATTTCATCAGGCTTCGTCATAGTTTTGATACTAGGGTCGGTATTCGCTAGACTCTGCGTAAAAAGAACTATACGTTTCGCTTTCCTCGAGCGAATTTGATGATCTACTATCCACTCTTCCCCCTCTTCCGTTGTTTCAGTTTTTCCGATTTGTTCTACCTCGCTGAATAATTTGTATGACCATCGGGGGACTTTTTTCTTTATTCCAATCGATTTTTTTCGGGTTGTGTTTTCCATGGGAGGAAGTATGGCTGTCTCGTATATTGTTTGAATCCTGAGATCAATTAGGACTTTTTCGAATAAAAATCTCAAAACTTTTTCTGGATCTTCTGAATCAATTCCTCTTTGTTCCGGAAATAAAGAAAGTCCTTTCCAATTTGGTATTGATTCTTCAGCAAATTCATCGATTAAAAGACTCAATTCTCTTGCTACTGATTTTTTATCC